TTTTTTGCGTAACTCAAATAAATTGACTATTTATTTATCGTTTCACTATTGATAGAAATTATCTTGTTGAGACCCTATGAATCAATTAAAACTTCAGATTCATACTATAACCACGATGATTTAATATAATAACGCCATTAATAAATCTAAAGGATTCTCTGAGTAAGAACCATTTGATCATCATCTATTCAATGACTAGTATAAATGGAATAATAATGAAACTAAATCCATAGAAAACAGTTGTCAACAAATGCTTTTTAAGTAAGAAAAAGTGGAAATTCCATCTTTCCTTTTTTCATTTTTTAGTCCGGTTACGAGGTCTGAATTCAATATTGAATATAGTAGGTATGAATCATAGTTCAAATATTTCTTTTCTTGATCTATTTTATATATCTCTTCCGTGCTCCAGATACTAACATAAATATCCGACGGGGTAGAATCATCTCTATCAAGATGACAGACTTATACTCTGTACTAGCAATAGGATCAATTATAACAAGTCACACACTCATATTCCGGAAATACCGAAACAAAGGAATTTCACGGTCGAACTACCAGAGCAGAACGTCCTAGAAATCCGAGTTCTAAGAAATTTTTTTTTATCGAAAAAATAGGACTTCATAATTCTTATAAAGAAAACCTAATTCACGGAAATTCCATCCAATAAAACGGAAGAATTATAAATCTCCAAAATAATAGATAGAAATACTGCAAATAGAGCCATCGCGACCCCCATAAAAGGGGTAGTCCCCCACCCGGGAGCTACTTTACCATATTCCGAATTCAATGGTTTCAATAAACTTCCTACGTTAGTTCGTCTTGGCCCAGACCTAGAACCACCCTCAACAGTTTGTGTAGCCATAAATCCTATTTTATTCATTGGTTGAGATCTGTTGACTTTGTATACTATTTTGTTGTAGTTGTAAATAAATGATCTTATTGTAGTTGTAGATCCATCGTGATCTTGAAATTCTTTAATAATGGAAACAGCAACCCTAGTCGCCATCTCCATATCTGGTTTACTTGTAAGCTTTACGGGGTACGCCTTATATACTGCTTTTGGGCAACCCTCTGAACAACTAAGAGATCCATTCGAGGAACACGGGGACTAGTTGATTGAAGTAACGAGCCTCCCATATTCTATTGGGAGGCTCGTTACTTTAATTGATATAATGAAAAATCATTTCATTTTTTAGTCGGAACCTTAGGTGGTTCTCGAAAAAAGATAGCGAAAAAAATTATCCCTAAAGTAGAGACTAACAAAAATGTATAAACCAATGCTTCCATAGATTCAATTGCGGTTTACAATTATAGCTTCCACACCTATTCATTTGGTATAGGATCATTTACCAGATAAAAAAAAAGAAGAAAGAATCAAATAAAAAACGTTGATTCCAAATTTACCAGGCACCTAAAGTAGAAAATATAGGTAAGAGCAATATTGTATCAAGCTGCCTGTCTCTTTGTAGTTGGATCCCCAACTTTTTGGAATGCTCCAAATTCGACTTGAACGTCTAAATCTGGGTCAATACCAGCAAAAACATCCCGGAAGATGGTTCTAGCACCATGCCAAATGTGTCCAAAAAAGAAAAGCAAAGCAAACGAAGCATGTCCAAAAGTAAACCAACCCCTTGGACTACTACGAAAAACACCATCAGATTTCAAAGTAGCCCGATCTAATTCAAAAATTTCACCTAATTGAGCACGTCTAGCGTATTTTTTCACAGTAGCAGGATCACTATAACTGACTCCATTGAGTTCACCACCATAGAATTCAACAGTTACACCTACTTGTTCGACACTATACTTGGATTCCGCCCTTCTAAAGGGAACATCCGCTCTCACAATTCCGTCACCATCAACTAAAACTACTGGAAATGTTTCAAAAAAAGTAGGCATACGGCGTACAAAAAGCTCGCGGCCTTCTTTATCTCTAAAGGTAGGGTGTCCTAGCCATCCAACAGCTATTCCATCTCCGTTGTCCATTGAGCCCGCTCTGAATAATCCCCCTTTTGCCGGATTATTACCAATGTAATCATAAAAAGCTAATTTTTCAGGAATTTTAGACCAGGCTTCTGATAAACTCAGATTTTCAGCTAGTCCAGCACCAACCCTTCGATATATTTCCTGCTGGAAATATCCCTGATCCCACTGATAACGAGTGGGACCAAATAATTCGATCGGTGTTGTTGCTGAACCATACCACATAGTTCCAGCAACAACAAAAGCTGCAAAAAAAACAGCGGCGATACTACTGGAAAGTACGGTTTCAATATTTCCCATACGTAATCCTTTGTATAAACGTTGAGGCGGACGGACACTAAGATGGAATAGGCCCGCTAATATACCCAATGTACCCGCTGCAATATGATGAGAAGCTATCCCTCCCGGGACAAAAGGATCAAACCCTTCTGCGCCCCACGCGGGGGTTACAGGTTGCACTTTTCCAGTTAGCCCATAAGGATCCGATACCCATATTCCAGGACCATACAAGCCTGTTACATGAAATGCACCAAAACCAAAGCAAGCTAACCCTGAGAGAAATAAATGAATTCCAAAGATTTTTGGCAAATCCAAAGAGGGTTTTCCTGTACGTTCATCGGAGAATATTTCTAGGTCCCAATATACCCAATGCCAGATAGCTGCCAAAAAGCACAAGCCAGAAAACACAATATGTGCCCCTGCCACACCTTCATAACTCCAAATACCTGGATTCGTTATAGTCCCTCCTGTAATACTCCAACCACCCCATGAATTGGTTATTCCTAAACGAGTCATGAAGGGTATAACGAACATACCCTGTCTCCACATCGGATCAAGAACAGGGTCAGAAGGATCAAAAACCGCTAATTCATATAGAGCCATCGAACCGGCCCAACCAGCAACTAAAGCTGTATGCATTATATGGACAGCAAGTAAGCGACCGGGATCATTCAAAACGACGGTATGAACACGATACCAAGGCAAACCCATGGAAATACCTCTTTATCAAAGATAAATGGACACTATGTAACTTTATCGCATTGGAAAAAACTAAACATATATATGTATATATGATAGTACCTAACCCTTTTCAGTAGATTATCTATGAGCAAGGGTTAATATTTATTCCGTTCCATTCGAAATAATATAGGAATTCTGTTCGTAGGAACAAATAGAAGCAGATCTATTCTATACCCGATAAGTAGCAATACGCAATGGGGGATTGGTCTGATTTTTTTTTTTTGAACGAGTGTATAAATACTTGTTCATCGTTCAAACAATCCATTCGTAAGAATTGTTTTATACATTCTGTCTTACTTTATCTGACAATCTATGTATAAAATCTATATCCTATATAAAATAGGATAAACAGAAGGAAAATCCAAATTATGAAAACAATTAATTCATTATTACATTACGTTTCCAAATCAAAGTAAAATATAGTACTTAATTTTTTTCTTTAATTTAATGCCCATTGGTGTTCCAAAAGTACCTTTTCGGAGTCCCGGAGAGGAAGATGCTGTTTGGGTTGACGTATAGTGCGACTTGTCAGACATATTGGGTCATATGGTATTCCCCCATTCTCCCCCCCGATCGAGATATATTATGTTTCGCCCAAGAAAGATTGATTGAACCATCAATAATTCGGAGCGCGAAGTACAGTCAGATCAATTTATTTTTAGGATAAATAATTGAAATTAGAAGAATTTATGGTTGACTTGCCACAATAAAATAAAGTATCCAGGCTCCGTTCAGAAAATACCAAATTGGTAATATGTATACAATTACCACTTGTATCATAAATGATTTTTCTACCGTAAGAATTAAGTTATCTCAAACTGCCAATCCATGAAGTAGTACTAAATAATATATAGATGAAGTAGTACTAAATAATATATAGAATAATTTGGCGGAAGATATGAAACGGGTTGAAAAAAACGAAGTCTTAGCAAAAAAAAGCGAGTGGTACTGATATCATTTGTCCTATATGTGCAAATAGGAATCGGGCGGATCTTTACCCGGAGTAGAACGTGAACCTAAAAAATTGAAAGGGCCCATTTAGGAACAAGAAAATAACATCAAAATTGGAACCTTGATGAAATAATACATCAATGAAAGATTAATTCAAAAAGTTCAGTAAATTTCTTTTTTTTTTGAGAGAGAAAGTGGCAAAACCTTATACTTCTTGAAAAGAAAAATAGAAGAACAAGCCCATTCGTTAGAAAAACAAAAAAAAACTGTTACAAAAAGAAATAGGGCTGGAATCGACACATTGATTATTTTTTTTTTCGAAATTGTTTTGAGCCGTATGCATCCAAAGGTGCATGTACGGTTTCTAAGGGATAGAATTTTATCCTAATCAACCGACTTTATCGAGAAAGATTACTTTTCTTAGGACAAGAAGTTGATAGCGAGATCTCAAATCAACTTGTTGGTCTTATGGTATATCTTAGTATAGAAGATGATACTAGGGATCTTTATTTGTTTATAAACTCCCCCGGAGGTTGGGTAATACCAGGAATAGCTATCTATGACACTATGCAATTTGTACCACCAGATGTACATACAATCTGCATGGGGTTAGCCGCTTCAATGGGATCCTTCATTCTGGTAGGGGGGGAAATTACCAAACGTTTAGCATTCCCTCACGCTTGGCGCCAATGAGTTTTTTATTTGAAAAAAAAAAGAAAGAAGACTATGCCTTCGCCATATTGAATATGAATAATAAGTAATAATAGCATGGCACTTTAAGTTCGATATGAACAAACATTTTTTGTTTTTTCATAACACAAGATTACATATCGAAATAGTAGTATGAAACAAAGATGATTTCCAATTTGGTCTTTTTATTTTGATATTATGTATCAGAGACCCATTTCAGCGTCACAAACCATTTTTCTTACACACTAAAAGTTTCTTTCTGATACTGATATTTATTTATGAAAGAAAGAGTAAGAAAATGAAAAAAGAATTTTTTTCTTCATTTTGATCGGATTAAAAAAACCTTGGGATTGCTAAAACTAAATCAAAAATCAAATAAATATATAAAGCAACAGAACCATCGTAGTATTTTTTTAATTCCTAAGAAAGGAATACGAAAAGAAGGGCGGTAAATGGATTATTCAACAATCTGAATCGAATAGATTCTTTTTTTTGTTTCTTTTCTGTTTGTTTTTTATTCAATGTAAAGAAGGGAAAAGGAAATTCCATTGCAGAGCCGTATGCATAAAAAATGCCTGTACGGTTGTTCAATTCTATCTTTTTTTTTCTTCTTACGTTACGAGATAGAAGAACCTTTCATGATGTTATATTATCAGGGTTATGATTCATCAACCTGCTAGTTCTTTTTATGAGGCACAAGCAGGGGAATTTATCCTGGAAGCGGAAGAACTACTGAAACTTCGCGAAACCCTCACGAAGGTTTACGTACAAAGAACAGGAAACCCCTTATGGGTTATATCCGAAGACATGGAAAGGGATGTTTTTATGTCAGCAACAGAAGCCCAAGCTTATGGTATTGTTGATCTTGTAGCAGTCGAAAATACCGGGGATCCTGTATAAATGCATCAATTTCAAAACATAAGTACAATTTTTGCGAATTTGATATTTAATATTTTATATCCATAAAATATTCTCATTCAATTGAATGGAAATAATTTATAATCACCAGGTTAAGATCGATCTAAACCAGTCCATTCTATAATATATACAATTCAACATGCCAACTATTAAACAACTTATTAGAAAGACAAGACAGCCAATCAGAAATGTTACGAAATCTCCCGCTCTTCGAGGATGCCCTCAGCGTCGAGGAACATGTACTAGGGTGTATGTGCGACTCGTTCAGATCATAAACTCGAACAAACGAGACAATTTTTCGAATATTAATCAATAAAATGGATAGAATACAAAAACAATATTTATTTTATGTATTATCGAAACGAAAAATGAGGATTTCTTGTATACTTTTTGGAATTTATGGTTTCTATTGGTGCAAACCCAATCGTCTCGATTTGGGATGAGAAGGAATTCCCCATGGTAGCAAATCAAATGGTTATACACTAAGCGGGGAAATTGAATAATATTTAAAAATAAAAAAGATTATGCTCCTATTTCTTGAAATAACGGACTAACAGGGTCAGCTACCTAGCCAACTTTCATAATTAAATACCGTCACTGTATCGATAGCTCTGATTGTGAAAGGAGCTATTATTATATAATTCATGGGTAGAGCCAAAGAGTGTGAACTGTACAAGTTACCAATAACATTAATGAAATGAGAGATGGGGCTCCGGTGTATAGAGAGGACCTCACCGTTTAAGAAGTAACCATAGAAACGATGGAACCCGCTATATTCTTTTTCATATTTAGTTTAGTATCGGTAGAATTTTTCTTATTTCCAAGTGAAATAATGAAATATCTGAAATAAAAAATCGCGGTTGGGAAGGTCATAGAAGCAAAAGCCATTGGAATTTATATTTTATATATTGGAATAATACGTTTTGTTATTAATCAACAGGGAAAAGAATGACTGAAAGAACACAAACCAATTAGTTATTCATCAAAGTTTAATTTGATTCAATGACCAGAGTTAAACGAGGATATATAGCCCGGAGACGTCGAACAAAAATTCGTTTATTTGCATCAAGCTTTCGAGGAGCTCACTCAAGACTTACTCGAACTATTACTCAACAAAAAATAAAAGCCTTGGTTTCCACTCATCGAGATAGAGGCAGGAAAAAGAGAGATTTTCGTCGTTTGTGGATTACTCGGATAAATGCAGTAACTCGTGAGAATGAACTATCCTATAGCTATAGTAGATTAATACATGATATGTACAAGAAACAATTACTTCTTAATCGTAAAATACTTGCACAAATAGCTATATTAAACAAAAATTGTCTTTATATTATTTCCAATAAGATTACCAAATAAAAGATATTAAGATATTCCATTATTAAATACTATAATAGAAATTCTATAAATAATAATAGAAATTCTATAAATAATAGAAATTCTATAAATAGAAACTAATATACATAAATTCTATAAATAGAAAGTAATATACAGGAATGATTGAAAAAAAAAATTCCCCGGAGAATGAACTCCGGGAAGATCTAATAAAAAAAAATTAAGAATTCAGATTTAGTAGGAATGAACGAACATGTTTCAATAAAAAAAGATTTCTTTCTTCTTTCCCCATTTTTTCTTAGAACACAAGAATAAAATCTGTATTGTATTATATTATCTATTTTTTTAAACAAAATATCAATCAGATGCAGAGTTCTGATTGAAGTTTTGGGTCAATTGAGGAGTATAGTATACCTATTTATTTCTGGTTCGAAGACCGGTATTTCTAGGAATTGACTCCGCTCTCTCAAATTGTTTCTCATTATTAAGAAAAGGTAACAAAGATAAAATACGAGCTTGTTTTATAGCGATAGTAATTAATCGTTGTTGTTTCAAGGTCAATCTATTTACTCGTCTAGATAATATTTTTCCCTGTTCACTAATAAATCGACTAATTAAACTCATGTTTCTATAATCAATTCGATCCCCCGATCCAATTGGGGGCAAACGCCTACGAAAAGATCGCTTGGATTTCTGAAAAGGTTGCTTGAATTTATCCATGGTTTATTCCTTATCTATCAAATCCTATTTCTTCATTCATTTTAGTTTAGATTGAACCGAACGAAATAGGATTTGATTTTTATGTATTTTGTTTGTATGTATATTATATACATATATATGTTATTATATTCTATGCTTTTCTTTTCTATTCTTTTCCTTGGCCTTGGAGGAGTTACCCCTACGGTTCTATTCAATCTATTTCTTTATTTCCCCGTGAATTGTATGCTTGTAACAATAACGACAAAATTTTCTCAATTCTAATCGACTTGGTGTATTATGTCGATTCTTTTGAGTAATATATCTAGAAATTCCCGACGATTTTTTATGGGTGTCCTTTCGGGCACAACTGGTACATTCCAAAATAACTCTTACTCTGACATCTTTACCCTTCGCCATGAACCCTCTTTCTTTGGATCAATTCAACTCATTTAGAAGAAAAGAACATAAAATGAAAAAAATAAATGGAAGTTACTACTATTTAAATATTACATTATAATGTAATGTTATAATGTAATATTTAAATAAGAAAATTTTTTCTAACTATTTATTTGATTATTCTTATCCTAATCCCAGTATTTATTTTGGGTAGTCTTGATTCTATAATTTCTACCCTGGATCCACATTCCCATTCTACAAAAATGGATCTTATACCCACTTGATGTGATGCGATGCTGAGAATCAATACATTTTGATTTGATCCTTTTTCCCCTTCCTATACTAAACAACCAAAAAAAGGATGGGGATGGGAGATTTTTGTCGCAATTTTTTGTATCTCTAATTTTCTTTATTTCTTCTCATTCTAATGTTAATGAAATAAAATAACTAGAATTAAAAAAAGGGAAATGACAAGGCGTCTGGGAATAAACGATTAATTTCGATCAATAGACCTGCTAAAGCCCCAAACCATAGAGTACTTAGCACAGGTGCCACAGAGAGATATGTTTTTATATCTCGCATTGGAAATCCTCCTTCTTTATTTCTTTATTGTAATACATATACAATCGATCATATGCTGTAGTTAAGGATCGCTTGTATTTTTACGCAAAATGCCTAACTTAACAACTATATTAATATCTATGTACAATGAACTAGTCGATGAGATTTTCTTCTCCTTAAAAAAAGATAATAGACTCTTTCCTCCTGAGCATTACCGATAAATATTTTTAGGGTTCAGGTATATTGTATATATTATATAAAATTAAAAAGAAGAAATAAAATGGCAAGAAACTTCCGTTTTCTTTTTTTTATGGATAAAGAAGAAAATAATAATGTGGAAAACAAGACAGGCCTTTTATAGAATGGAACTGTACCATAATTGGAAAAAGGGATGTAGCGCAGCTTGGTAGCGCGTTTGTTTTGGGTACAAAATGTCACGGGTTCAAATCCTGTCATCCCTACCTATTACTTCCCCTATGGACAGTAACGAGGGATTAATTAATATATTAATTTAAAATTAGACATAATTTTGCATTTTATCATACTATATGCTTATGTAATATGCATATGCAATATGTATTTTAAAGGGTACAAAAACAACAAAGAATCCTCTTTTTCTTTACAGTTATATCTTCTGTCATGAAAAGAAAGCGCTCTTAGTTCAGTTCGGTAGAACGCGGGTCTCCAAAACCCGATGTCGTAGGTTCAAATCCTACAGAGCGTGATTTTCTTCTTTGTTATGCTGAATAACAAAAATGGAATTCCAAACCGAATTTGACCTCCTCTCTGCAGGAGGTCAATCAAAAAAAGAAATGTTACTCAATTAAATTAAAAATCCAACTGATCACCGCGTCTGTATTGTAAATATGCAGTTACGAATAATCCTGCCAAAGTAATAGGAATTAGACCTAAGACGATTCCAAATAAAGAGACTTCAATCATTTTGATTTCTTTGAGGAGATAAAAAGATAGATAAGATCTATTACTAAATATTAATCTGAATTATCCCTTAATCTCAATGACCCAAAATCGACAATTAACATGAAAAGGGACCATAGAATACTTTGAATATCAGATAAATTTGTATTTTTATGAATTTTTTGTTTATTTAATTAAATTCAAATAAGTCGTATCTTGTTCAAACCGATAAATAGAGCTGACGTTATAGTTGAAGCAGCCAGTAGAAAACCAAAATAACTAGTTAGAGTAAGCATGAAAAAGCTAAATGAGATATGTTTTTTTTCTACATATGCTGATAAAATATTTACCTAAATTTACATTTTTCGAAATAAAACCATAATAAATACCAATTGACAGAATTAGTTCCAATTGAAGAAAGTTCTTGATTGATCAGTGATTCTAAACAGCACTCATAAAGATAAACGAAATAGACGGAAAAAAAAATAGATTTATCCACTGTGACACCGACGGATTCCACAAATTCTGAATC